ATAAGGGTTCAGAAGAAAGCGAGAATAAAAAAAGGATAGGTGCAGAGACTCAATGGAAGCTGTTCTAACAAGTGGGGTTGACTTCTTTACGTTATTACATTAACGTAATCCTTATATCAAAACTACAGAAAGGATAAACCTATATACATACGTATATGTACTGAAATCCTATCTCAAATGATTAATGACGACCCGAATCTTTATTTATTTATATTTCTATAAATAATAAATAAAAATCGAAAGAGTTGTTGTGAATCGATCCAAATTGAAGAAAGAATCGAATATTTATTAATAAAATTTATCGTACGAGAATAAAGATAGAGTCCCATTCCACACGTCAATACCGACAAGAATGAAATTTATAGGAAGAGGAAAATCCGTCGACTTTAGAAATCGTGAGGGTTCGAGTCCCTCTATCCCCAAAAAGGCCCGTTTGATTCCCCAATTATTTATCCGATCCGCTCTTTTCATTTCGTTAGCGGTTTAAAATTCGTTATGTTTTTCAATCATTCTACTCTTTTACAAATGGATCTGATTGTGGAAATTTTTTTTTTTTCTTATTACAATATTTGTGATATATATGATACGCGTACAAATGAACATCTTTGAGGAAGGTATCCCCACTTCCAATTTGAATGATTAACAATACATATCATTTCTTGTACTGTATTAAAACTTATAAAGTTTTCTTTTTGAAGATCCAAGAAATTACAAGGTCTGGATAAAGCTTTGTAAGACTTTTTTTGTCTTTTTAATTGACATAAACTCAAGTTATCTATTAAAATAAGGACGATGCACGGATAATGGTCGGGATAGCTCAGCTGGTAGAGCAGAGGACTGAAAATCCTCGTGTCACCAGTTCAAATCTGGTTCCTGGCACATGATTTATTTGTATGAGTATCCGTTTTACAAATGAATTGATATGGGTCAACATACATATTCATTACTAGTCTATATCATAATAGATACTTATCTATCTAGGTGTCTGAGAATATACCCTTTCCAGAATTATAGAATAGATGCTAGAATTATAGAATAGATGAGTAAAGAGTATGTCTATAAAATCTGTAAAATAAAAAAAAATTAGATTTTACTTCCTTTTCTTTTTTATTTGTTCATACGGTGCCTCTTACCGTTCAAAAACAATGTTAATACTTTAGATATTTAATACTTCATACATATTAAAATAGAAAGGTTAAATTAATTGGTTGAAAGACTCAAAGGTATAGTCTCGCGGAGTTGAAAGGTGGGAATAACCAAGATTCATTTCAGATACAGTACAAATAAAATCCAAGCCCTCCTCTCATTTCGTTGTCTTTTCTTTTCATATTCTATTTCTTCATTTCCTCCTATGTGACTTTGTCGAACTCATTTAAGGTTTGTGCGTGGTACATAGTTCATGATGCGAAACTCTTTTGGGTCATCCTAATACTAATTGTATTTTTTTAATTGTCTTGTTTTTTTTTTATTTATCCTTTTTATTTCTATTTTTTATTGTTTCTATTTTTATATATTATATATTTATTTATTTGAATAGAAACAATTTTTTTTTTATTCTATTTATTTTGTATTATTTATTTGTATTTGATTTATATTTTATTTCGTTTTATTTAGCCCATTTAGAATAGAATGCGAATGAGACTTCCATTACGCTCTTTGGTCTATAAGAGAACGTACAAACATTATTTGAATACCTGGAGTTGTAGAAGTGAAAATTAGTTTCTTATTTTATTATTTATATTTAATTTTATTATTTATATTTAATGATTTAATGAGCATCCTGTATTTCATAAAAATTCGGGGCAATATAATCCTTACGTAAGGGCCATCCTATCCAACTTTCGGGCATTAAGATACGTTTCAGACGTGGATGATTATCATAAAAGATTCCCAACATATCATAAGATTCCCTTTCTTGAAAATCCGCACTTTTCCAAACCCAGAAAACAGACGGAATTCTAGGATTCCACCTTGGGGCAAATACTTTTATACATACCTCTTCTGGTTGATCTATACCATAAGCTATTCTCGTAAGATGATACACACTAGCTAACAGTCCGCCCGGTGCTACATCATAGGCACATTGGGAACGTAAATAATTGTAACCATATACATATAAAATGACAGCAATGGAATGCCAATCCCCAGGCTTTATTTGTAAAGTCTCTATTCCTTGGTAGTCGAAGCCCAAAGATCTATGAACTAACCCATGTTTGGCTAGCCAAGCAGACAAACGACCTTGCATCTTTTTTATCTCCCCCACATTTTGATTTGTATAAAACTTTTATTTGTCTCTATAAGTTAAGTATTTCACATTTACGATGAAATTTATGAAAATTATTGTTTGTTATTATGTAAAAAAATGTGAAAAAAAAAAAATCCTGCCTAATTCACTAATTCGGGGGAAGATACCGAACTCTTGTTGTATTTGAAAAATATTTCAAGAGGGATCTCCGAAGTCGATGTAGATGGTGGTTGATCGAGTAATCCTCGATCATAA